ATGACGGATCCATTTTATGTTCTGTACTATCAATAGGATCAATTCTAACAAGTCACACACTCATATTCCGGAAATACAGAAAGAAAGAAGTTTCACGGTCGAACTACCAAATCCAAATAGAATGGGCTAAAAATCAAAGACCTAACTGCTAAACTTTTTTTCTATTGAAAAGCTAGTTAGTCGATTCTTGTAAATCTAATTCATCGAATCGAAATTTCGTCCAGTAAAATGGACGAATTATAAATCTCTAAAATAATAGAGAGAAATATCGCAAATAGAGCCATTGCAACACCCATCAAAGGAGTAGTTCCCCACCCCGGAGCTACTTTACCATATTCTGAATTCAATGGTTTCAATAAATCCCCTACAACAGTTCGTCTTGGACCAGATCTAGAACTACCCTCAACGGTTTGTGTAGCCATAAATCCTATTTTTTATTCATTGAGATTTGTTGACTTTGTATACCATTCCGCTGTAAATAAAGGATCTTACCCTATAGATCCATTGTGGTCTTGATATTCTATAATAATGGAAACAGCAACCCTAGTTGCCATCTCTATATCTGGGTTAATTGTAAGTTTTACTGGGTATGCCTTATATACTGCTTTTGGGCAACCCTCTCAACAACTAAGAGATCCATTCGAAGAACATGGGGACTAGTTGAAGTAATGAGCCCCCAATATCCCAATATTGGAGGCTCATTGCTTCAATTGAGATAATGAAAAATCATTTCGTCTTTTTAGTTGGAACTTTAGGGGGTTCTCTAAAAAAGATAGCGAAAAAAATAATTCCTAAAGTCGAGACTAAGAGGAATGTATAAACCAATGCTTCCATAGATTTGATCGTGGTTTACAATTATAGCTTTCATACCTGTTTTAGGGGGATTATCTCCCGGATAAAGAAAAAGAAAGAACAAGAGTAAAACAAAATGCAATGATTCAAATCACAACAAAAACAAAAAAAAGTCGAATCGAAAAGGAACAAATGAATGTTCTATCAGACTACCTGTCTTTTTGTAGTTGGATCTCCAAGTTTTTGGAATGCCCCAAATTCTACTTGAGCATCCAAATCTGGGTCGATACCAGCAAAAACATCTCTGAACAAGGTTCTAGCACCATGCCAAATGTGCCCGAAAAAGAAGAGCAGAGCAAACGAAGCATGTCCAAAAGTAAACCAACCCCTTGGACTGCTACGAAAAACACCATCCGATTTTAAAGTAGCACGATCTAATTCAAAAATTTCACCCAATTGAGCGCGTCTAGCATATTTTTTCACAGTAGCTGGATCACTATAACTGACTCCATTTAGTTCGCCACCATAGAATTCAACAGTTACACCTACTTGTTCGACACTATACTTCGACTCTGCCCTTCGAAAAGGAACATCAGCTCTAACAATTCCGTCTCCGTCTACCAAAACAACCGGAAATGTTTCAAAAAAAGTAGGCATACGGCGTACAAAAAGTTCACGCCCCTCTTTGTCTCTAAAGATAGGATGTCCTAACCAACCGACGGCTATTCCATCTCCATTGTCCATTGAGCCCGCTCTAAACAATCCCCCTTTTGCCGGATTATTGCCGATGTAATCATAAAAAGCTAATTTTTCAGGAATTTTAGACCAAGCTTCTGATAAACTTTGATTTTCGGCTAGCCCAGCACCAACTCTTCGATATATTTCTTGCTGGAAGTATCCCTGATCCCATTGATAACGAGTGGGACCAAATAATTCAATCGGGGTAGTTGCTGAACCATACCACATAGTTCCAGCAACAACAAAAGCTGCAAAAAAGACAGCTGCGATACTACTGGAAAGGACGGTTTCAATATTTCCCATACGCAATCCTTTGTATAGACGTTGAGGTGGACGCACGCTAAGATGGAAAAGGCCCGCTAATATGCCCAATGTCCCTGCTGCAATATGATGAGAGGCTATTCCTCCCGGAACAAAAGGATCAAAACCTTCCACACCCCATGCGGGATTTACGGATTGTACCCTTCCGGTTAGTCCATAAGGATCGGACACCCATATTCCCGGACCGTACAATCCTGTTACATGAAATGCGCCAAAACCAAAACAAGCCACCCCTGCAAGAAATAAATGAATTCCAAAGATTTTTGGCAAATCCAAAGAAGGTTTTCCAGTACGTTCATCACAAAATATTTCTAGATCCCAATAGACCCAATGCCAGATAGCCGCCAAAAAGCACAAGCCTGAAAACACAATATGTGCCCCGGCCACACCTTCGTAACTCCAAATACCCGGATTCGTTATAGTCCCTCCTGTGATATTCCAACCACCCCACGAATTGGTTATTCCTAAACGAGTCATGAAGGGTATAACGAACATACCCTGTCTCCACATTGGGTCAAGAACAGGATCAGAGGGATCAAAAACTGCTAATTCATATAGAGCCATCGAACCGGCCCAACCAGCAACCAGAGCTGTATGCATTATATGGACAGAAAGTAAACGGCCGGGATCATTTAATACAACGGTATGAACACGATACCAAGGCAAACCCATGAAAATACCTCTTATATCAACAAAAAATAGACACTATGTAACTTTATTGCACTGTAAAAAACTATACTATGGACCTTCCCCTTTCAGTAGATTATCTCGCATAAACAATTAATATTTGTTCTAGTTTTTTAGTAATAATGGAACAATTCTATTCGTAGGAACAAAAAGAAGCAGATCTATTCTATACCCGATAAGTAACAATACGCAATGGGGGGGGGGTGACTTTATTTTATATGAGTGTTTCTATTGGATATGGGTGTTTATATCAGTGAATGCAGACATATCCAAGGACGACCTATTCGTCAAAACTTGCCTTTATTCATTTTGTATTCTTTTTTTTTATATAATTTTTATGATTTTATTTCTGATTTTAAAGAGAAATCGGTAAAAGAAAGAAAAGAATTTGGTTGGAAAAGGAATCAATTTCCTATTATTTGTATTTTCTTGACTTTGAAAATAGGAAGATGGGAATAAAACAAATATTTGTTTGATTAAAAGTAAAAGAGTATTTTTTAAATTATACATAGAATTCTTATCACGTTTTAGCATTAAAGTAAAAGAGACAACAAAGTAAAAAAGATAGCCAACTTCATTTTTTGACTTTTATGCCTATCGGTGTGCCAAAAGTACCCTATCTTGTTCCAGGTGACGATGAAGCATCTTGGATTGACTTATACAATCGACTTTATCAAGAACGACTGCTTTTTTTAGGCCAAGAGATCAACAGTGAAATTTCCAATCAACTTGTTGGCCTTATGATATTTCTCAGTCTAGAAGACAAGAACAAAGATTTGTATCTATTGATAAACTCTCCAGGCGGAGAGGTAATTTCTGGGATGGGTATTTTTGATACTATGCAACTGATAGAAGCCGAAGTACAAACAATATGCGTAGGATTAGCCGCTTCAATGGGATCTCTTCTTTTGGTAGGAGGAGAAATTACCAAACGTCTAGCATTCCCTCGCGCTAGGGTAATGATCCATCAACCTGCTAGTTCGTTTTTTGAGGGACAAACGGTAGAATGTGTGCTGGAAGCGGATGAATTACTGAAAATGCGCAAAACGTTGACAATGATTTATGCCCAAAGAACGGGCAAACCTTTTTGGCAGATATACAAAGACATGGAAAGAGATCTTTATATGTCAGCAGAAGAAGCCCAAGCCTACGGAATTATTGATACGGTAGCCGATTCTTTGTGAATCGGCTCAAAAACGAGCAGAAAGGATTTCTCAAAACGAATGTATAGAATAATATATGGAGTATAGAATATATATATTTTATCCATATATATAGTCATTTAGCTCTACTTAGTATAATTTTGTAAATATACTTAGTATAAGTCTATATGAATTCTAGTGATTATAGTTACAATATAATAGTGATTATAGTTACAATATAAGAGATTTTCCTTTCTCTTTTTTCGGACTCCTAACCCCCTAGTGATTCTAGTTGTTACAACCCAACCCCCATCACTCGTGATTCTAGTTGCTACTCGGATATTTTCTTTTCTGTTTTTTCGCTTCGTACCCAAACCAACCGGATTTAATAGAATATTTCTATTTAGTAGAATATTTCTAATAATTAATAGATTAATAGAATCTAAATAATTCATAATCATGGGGTTAGGATTGATCTAAACCAGCTTATTATATATACAACTCACCATGCCAACTATTAAACAACTTATTAGAAACACAAGACAGCCAATCCGAAATGTCACAAAATCTCCTGCTCTTCGGGGATGCCCTCAGCGCCGAGGAACGTGTACTAGGGTGTATGTGTGACTCGTTTAGATCATAGACTATTTTATGGTTTCGATTGGTGCAAACCGAATCACCTCACTTTGCAATTTAAGATGAAAAAGACTTTCCCATTGGTAACAAATGGTTATCCATTAAGCGGGAAAAATCCTATTTCAAATAAAGAAAAATTATGCCCTAAATTTAGCAAGAACGGACTAAGAGGGTCAACTACCCAGCTAATCTTCATACTTAAATACCGTTACTGTATAGATAGATTTCGTTGTGAAAGACCTATTACTAGATATTTCATGGGTAGAGCCCATGAGTGTGAACTGTACAAGTTAACAAGAACATTGAATAAATGAAAATTCAATGAAGGAAGGGGCTCCGGTGTATAGAGAGGACCTCACCGTTTAAAAAGTAATCATAGAAACGATGGAACCCACCATTTCTTTATCTATTTCTATTTAATTTATTATGTTTTTTTAATACCTAGTATCAATACAATTTATTATTTCTAGGTTAAATGCTTATAAAAAAAAAGAAACAAATCGTGGGTGGGAAGGTTAGAGTAGCAAAAGCCATTGGAATTTTTATTTTATACATTGGAAGAATCCATTTTTGTTATTAATAGACTAGGAAGGAGAAAAGAATAACTGAAAGAAATGAATCAAATAGTTATTCATCAAAGTCTCATTTATTCAATGACCAGAATTAAAAGACAATGACCAGAATTAAAAGAGGATATATCGCTCGAAAACGGAGGGCAAAAATTCGTTTATTTACATCAAGCTTTCGCGGAGCTCATTCAAGACTTACTCGAACTATTTCGCAACAGAAAATAAAAGCTTTGGTTTCGGCTCATCGGGATAGAGATAGGAAAAAAAGAGATTTTCGCGGTTTGTGGATCAGTCGAATAAATGCGGTAATTGGCGATAATAAGGAAAATGTATACTATATTTATAGTAAATTAATGCATAATCTGTACAAAAGGCAATTGCTTCTTAATCGTAAAATAGTTGCACAAATTGCTATATTAAAAGGGAATTGTCTTTTTATGATTGCCAACGAGATCAGATCATCAAAATAAAACCCGGAGATTGAACTCCGGGAAGGTAGTAGAATAGAAGAGATTTGTATGATAAAATAGAATTCATATAATAAAGTCATCAAAATGAAAAACCACGCTCAATAAAAAAAAAGATTTATTCTTTTTCACTAATTATCTTTTTTCTTACAACGCAACAACCCCAATTGGATTGTCTTAGGTTTCAAACAAAATATCAATCCACATTTAATTTGATTTTAGATTCAAATTTTAATTCAATTAAAGAGTAATTCTATTTTTTTTTTTTTTTACGAACACTAGTAGTAGTTCTAGTGGTCGACTCGCTTTTTTCAAATTCCTTTTTTTCATTATTAACAAAAGGTGACGAATTCACAAAAGGTAACAAAGATAAAATACGAGCTTGTTTTATAGCAATTGTAATTAATCGTTGTTGTTTTAAGGTCAATCTATTGACGCGTCTAGATAATATTTTTCCTTGTTGACTAATAAATCGATAAAGTAAAATCATGTTTTTATAATCAATTCGATCCCCCGATTGGATCGGGGACAAAGGCCTACGAAAAGATCGCTTGGATTTAAGAAAGAGTCGCTTAGATTTATCCATGGTTTGTTTATTCCTATCCCCCAATCCCATTTATTATAAAATAAAGGATTTGTTTTATTTATATTCTTTATTATATATATGTTGTTATATAATGAAATATATGCTATATATTTATATTCTTTATTATATATATGTTGTTATATAATGAAATATATGCTATATAATATTTATATTATGTATATAATTTCATGTTATATATCTAATTTATATGTTATATATATAATTTATAGATTTATAGATATATAGAATTTATAGAATATATCTGAAATATCATTTTTTCATCTACCTTGAAAGGGTGACACACAAGCGATCCATTCTATCTATTTCTTTATCTCTGCGTGAATCGTATGTTTGCAACAAAAGCGACAGAATTTTTTCAATTCCAATCGACTAGGCGTATTGTGTCGATTCTTTTGAGTAATATATCTGGAAATACCTGTTGATTTCTTATTAACACTCTTTTGATCACAACTGGTACATTCCAAAATAACGGTTATTCGGATATCTTTACCCTTGGCCATGAACCTCCTTTGGTTTTTTGATTCACTTAACTATTTGGTTTTTTGATTCACTTAAATCTTCTATTTTCAGATTCGAATCGAAGAAGAAAAAAGGAACGAAAAAAAAAGTAGAAGTTGATAATTCAAAATCAAATTATGAAAGATTTTGTTCCAATTAATTTTATATAGTACAGTAATTATAATTAAGTAATACAATGATTTCTAACTATATTTCGAATCGCAGTACAGTATTTAATTTTTCAATTAAGTATCTTGTATGACATTATTGCCCCTGCCCTAGCATTCCATTTCTGGTCTCACTCTATTATTAATAGCAATGGAATTGAATTAATAATTCAATTCCATTGAAACCTGGGAAAAATTTCGAGTTTCATTGAGGCCAAATCCACCTTTCTTCTTTCTCTTTTTTTTCTAACTTATTCTATTCTAATTCTAAAAAAAAAAGAAATAAATAATAAATAAAGAAGAAGGAATTAATCACAGATATTTGATTGGATCTCTAATCTTCGTCACCCCTTTCCGTGCCAATAATTAGAATGAAAAAAATGGGAATATCAATGCATCCGGGAATAAACGATTGATTTCTATCAAGAGACCCGCTAAAATCCCGAACCATAGAGTGCTTACCACTGGTGCCACAGAGAGATATGTTTTTAGATCTCGCATTTAAAATCCTCCTTCTTTTTTTTCTTGTAATTTGTAATACATAATTACATATAGGAATATGATCAAATGGTTTTTTTATTAATAACCACTTGCATTTGTCGGGAGAAGTCCCAATTCAAATTGAATTGTACAACAATTCATTAGATATTTTTTTATTTTGATAGAGTATTCTTTTTATTTTTTTTAATAATATAATTATATTATATTTATATTCTCATATTTAACTATATTATATTATTCTTTCTTATTGTATAGAATATTTTTCTTTTTTATATTATATATCATAGGATATGAAACTAAAAAAAAGAAAAAAATGACAGGATAGAAGGTGATATATATATAACGGAAAAATGTGGAAAACAAGATAAAGATTCT